GCTCAATTACTTATGGTAAAATTACTTATGGTAAAATCCCATACCTTTTTTTGAATGTAATGAGCCTATCCTCTATTCTCTCTTCATATTCCAAAAAAATGTCGAAACTAATAACTCATCCAAAACAAAAATAGTCGGAGGACTCTTCTGACTAAACAAAAATATGTAATTGTCAACAAAGTTGTTTCTTTTTTTTTTTTCAAATCCAAAAAGTGTTTCTTTCTTTATACACAATACATAGGTGGTCGATTCAGCATTGGATTGGATAAAAAAGGGATTTCATCCCCCCTTTTATAATTTTAGATTCTAATAGGGTGGTTTCAAAAAATTTTATCCATATGAGTGTTCTATATAGATAAACTATTCATTTTGAAAACATCTCTATATTACTATAGTGGTAGAAAGAGTACCATGCTGTGTCTGAACTTCAAACGATTTAGCTTTAACCATATTTAATGGTCCCACATTATTATTGGTTGATAGAGAATCAAAGTTTATTTACCAACGAATCGCGAAATGCTATGGTTCTTACATATGATTTATTAGTTAATTCAGAAGTCATTCGTGAGATCATGTACCTTTCTTTCCTAGTTATAACGGAAAAAGTACAGCTGGTTGGATCCAGCCTATTCTTGAAATAAACAACTCGCACACACTCCCTTTCCAAAAAAAACCAATACCCCAAGCACTACACTTAGATTTATTAGATTTGTTGCTAAAATATCGGTATTAAACCCGAAACTCCCGGCGGACGGCCAGTGGCTCAAAGAAACGAAAGAATCGGTTACATTTTTCATATGATCTCCTCTTATAGATAGACTAAAAAAAAAGGACGGGGCGAGGTTATACAAAAGTTATACAAAAAGAACTGAGTTCTTTTTTTTTATAAATTTTCCTATTTTTAAATTGCCTATTTTTAAATCGAGTCAAAAAAGATTCGATTTAAAAATGGTCAATTACCCTTTTGTTGGAATCCTTCCTAAACCAAAAAGGTCGTCTTTGGACTGCGTTACGAAGGGGAAGGGTGAAAGCGAGTCGGTATGCTAATTCCTTATCTCTCAACGAATAAGAAATTGTAGGAATGAAATCTTCATATAATTAGAAAAAGCCAATGACAAGTCCAAGGCAATAAAATATGAAAAATAAATATTTTTCATATTTATAAGATTAAACAAAAGGATTCGCAAATAAAAGTGCTAATGCTACAACCAAGCCATAAATTGTTAAAGCTTCCATAAAAGCTAGACTAAGCAATAAAGTACCTCGTATTTTTCCCTCTGCCTCGGGCTGTCTCGCAATACCTTCTACAGCTTGGCCCGCAGCAGTACCTTGACCAACTCCAGGTCCAATAGAAGCAAGTCCTACAGCCAATCCAGCGGCAATAACGGAAGCGGCAGAAATCAGTGGATTCATGATAAGTTCCTCATACCAAAAAAATAAATGGTTAATGATACAATCAGCTGATAAATTAGAACTTAATTATTCTATCATTACGATTCGTCCAGTTGAAAGTTGAAGTAAAATAAAATAGTTACTTCAAGATCTCTTTTTTAGTTCCTATCGACAGAGGATTTCTTTGTAAATACCTACAACTTTACTTTCGTTCATCCATTTCTTTGTTCCGAACCATTCTTTGAATTCTTCGATATTTTTATTGATTTCATTTCATCTGTTTATTCATTCAACTCACAGTCACAGATGAGACGCAAGGACTCCTATTGCAATCCCCATCTAAATTTACACTATGTAGGGCAATTTAAATATATCTTTAGTTCATATCTAACTAGTCAATATTTAATATCACATATACATTACATGTCTTTCTTCTATAACGTAAACCAACTCTTCATTCATCTTACTTAGAGTTAGATTCACTCGGATTCAAGAATAGTGCATCAAAAAAAGTTGACTTTATAGTATAGTTATTCAATTACATATACCTAGTTCAACTACCCTCTCCGATCCGAACCAACCTATTTTTTCTGAATACCCCTTTTTGTAAGTTCTTCTCTACCTTCTTTTTTATTTATCCTTATCCCGCACGGATAGAATCTAAATCGACAAATTGATTTAACCGAATTTTTGGATAAAAATATCATTATTTGATTGATCTGAGTTCATGTAATTTATTATTTATGAAACTTTATGAAAATTTCATTTTGGTCAATCGACGAAGAAAGTGAACTGAAAGGGGAATTCTTCTATAACTATATAAAATCCCCCTTATTTTTTATTTAAATAACATTAACGTGCCGTAAACCGCAAGAATTCTTATTCAAATTATGACTCTGAATATGAAATATTCGGGTTGGTTGACCAATATAAAACGAATATTTATTCAGGACAAGTATGATATAAGTATACCAACCATAAATTTTAGGAAAAAGATCTTTTCGATCTCTTTCCTTTTTAATTTTACAACTCTCTAACCATAATCTTTTTTGCTATTACTCTAGATTGTATATAGTGAGTTGTATATTTATGTTTACTAATTCGATTT